AAGTAATTAACCCAGAATTGCAAATTCTGAACTTCCTTCCCCTTCCCTTTTTTTTTCCTTAATAATCTAATGATGGTAGACTGTAAATCTTCATTACCCTTATCCAGCCTTGAAAACTATTAGATCTAAATCTTTCTCCTTTCTCCTTCAATCACTTCACCTAATACAAAAACACAATCAAAGGTAACCCTACTCTCCCTAAAACTATTATCACTACTCATCAACATAGATTTTTTTCTTCATTAATTTCCCCTACATGTCCACCATCACTTAACCCCTCATATACCACCCGTAAATACACATAAATCATCACTAAAGATATAATTACCATTACCACTCCTCTAAAAAAATCTAAAACCACTATCTCCTCAAAAACTATTCACTTCCCTACAAACCCTAACATTGGAGGCACTCCCCCTATTCTTAATATTAAAATCACTATAACTAAACCTTCCTCCAAACTCATCCCCTTAACCTCTATTAATCCTCATTTCCACAAACATCCAATTAAAAACCCTACCACAACTAAATAAACGAAAAAATATAAAATCCACAACCCCCCCCCAATTATCATTCCCATTAAAATCCAACCAAGATGATTGATAGAAGAATACGCTAATAATTTTCGCATTCTCACCTGACCAAATACACCCACTCCACCAATAATTACTCTTATCAACCCTATTACTTTCACCACTCCTCCAATCATTCCACTAGCTAACATTAAAGGTAAAACCCTCTGAAATCCTATTAACATAAAACACCCCCCCCATCTCAACCCATCCATTACCCTAATAAATCAAAAAAAAAAGGGACCAGCCCCTACCCTTACCAATAACATCATTTCCACCCACCCCCCACAAAATACTATCACTAAAAACAAAATCGATCTAATTCTTTGAACAAAAAAATACCTAAATCCAGACTCTACTCTTCCCTTATCCCCCTTTATCAACACTATCCCTACAAATCTTATTATATTTATCTCCAACCCAATTCACACCATCATTCAGTCTTCTACCCCCACCACCAAAACAAATCTCATAACATACACCAAAAAAAACACAACAACAGAAGGAGCAAAAATATCCCATATTTGAGGTATGAACCCACCAGCTTTATTTAGCTTACTTTAATCTTTATGCATAAAATCTTATTTTCAATTGTTCAACTTCAATCTATATTTAATATCTATTAAATAATAAAATATATTCATATATTCTATATTACATAATTCACACCTATTAAATAGCTTCGCCCCCTCCATTATGGAACACCAATTCCCCCATAAACTTTTTTTTTTGATCGGGTCGTCCCGATCCTTCTTTTTTACGAGAGGATCAGGACGACTCAATGACAGAGGATATATTCATTAATACGTGAAAAAGGGTTGTACTTTCACGTGTTAAATATTTGAAATTTTTCACCTCCTGCTTTGTCTCTAACTTTTAGACTTGAAAAAAATTTTTGCAAAATTTTTTCAAAAATATATTTATATTTTACTATCCAGCCATACTTACACTTTTTCATAAAGTGAATCACTTCACGTAAAAATTTGAATTTTAAATTGATGAAACCATTTATGATAATTTTTATTTCCTCCTCTCATAAAAAAAAAAAGCCTGAGGAAAGGGTTAATTTGATAGATTAAATCACGCTAACAGCATTAGAATAACCCTCTATTTTAATATTAAGAAATCTTTGGATCTAAATCTATGACCTTTTAATTTTTTCCTCCCCCAAGAAGAAAGTTATCTTAAACTCGCTTAGGTAAATATGTGCCAGCACCTGCGGTTATTCATATAATTCTATTAAAATTCTCTATATCTAATCTTTTTCCCCCCCCTAAAACAAAGATCAAAGTGAAATTTTTCTTAAACAATTCTTTTCTAAAATTAGAAAAAACCAAGAACCAAAACTAGGATTAGAGACCCTACTATTCTTTCTCAAAAAGGTAATATCTATTAGAAAAACCTTTATTCTTTGGCGGCCTATTTTCTTCTCAGAGGAACTTGTTTTTTAATTCGACAATACCCGATCAATTTTACTTTCTTAAGTTTTTATACCGCCGTCTTAAAACTTAATTTAAATTTTCTTGTTCCCTTAGTTTACTCTATCAAGTCAGGTCAAGGTGAAGCTTATTTGAAAGACAAAATGAGTTACTTTTTTAATCTATATAAGGATGAAATTTCAAAAATTTTTTAGAATTAGGATCTGAAAGTAAATTTTTAATAAAATTTGACTTTGAAAAAGAAAAATAGGTGTACATATCGCCCGTCACCCTTATCAAAAGATAAGGTAAGTCGTAACATAGTTGAAGAACCGGAAGGTTTTTCAAGCGAACTAAAAAGTACATCTACATTTCACTTACACTGAAATATTCCTAATTTATTTTTCTATTATTTTTTTCTAAAGATAATTTTTTAAGACTACCCTATTCTTTCCTCTTAATCAACTGAAAAGGAATAAAAATAATTTTTCAAGAAAAATTTTGTACCTTTTGTATCAGGGGATTTCTAATATTCAAAATTACATTGCTATTTCCCGAAAAAAATAGATCTTCTTTCTTTCCCTTAAAATATTTCATTATTTTTTGAAATTTTTAGAAGAGGTGAAACACCTTTCGCTATCTTTTATATCTGGTTATTAAAAAAAGTACTTCTACTAAAAAAATAAAAGGGATAAGCCTTTTATTTAAACTTTCTCTTTTTACTTTTATTAACCCTAGGATTATTAGTGTCCTAAAAGTTTTTCAACCTCAATCTCCTTTTTCTTAGCTTTCCTTATTTAATATTCATCCAATAAAAATTTAAAATGAAATCATCAGTAAAGTTTTTTCCTCCAATTTTTCACCTTAATCTCTCTTTCCTTTTTTTATTAATCATCTTTTTATGAACTAGGCAACATTATTTCTGTCTGTTTACCAAAAACATTTCTAATTTCTTTCATAATTAGTAAGACCTGCTCAATGAAATCTTCAATAGCCGCAATTTTCTGTGCTAAGGTAGCATAATCATTTGCCCTTTAATTAAGGGCTAGAATGAACGGTTTTTCAAGAAATAACCTTTATTAAAAAATCTTCTTTAAATTTACTTAAATGTAAAAAGGCATTTATAAAAAGAAGGACGACAAGACCCTATCGAGCTTTACATTTTTGTTTCACTGGGGCGGTACAAAACAAATTCTTTTCTATCTTCTTCTCTCTATCCTCTCTTTATGAATCCATCAAGTTACCGTAGGGATAACAGCATAATTTTTTCCTAAAGACCTTATCTACGAAAAAGATTGTGACCTCGATGTTGAATTAATTTCACTTTCAAGAGCAAAATCTTGAAAAGTGGGTCTGTTCGACCCTTAATTTTTTACATGATTTGAGTTCAGACCGGTGCAAACCAGGTCGGTTTCTATCCTCTCTATTTTTTTCTCAGTACGAAAGGACAAGAATAAAAAATTTTATTTATCCTAATTGGCAGACTAATGCAATAGAATTAGAATCTAATTAAACCTAATTATTATCCTTTCTTCTCTTCTTATTTTTGTTTCATCATTATTAAGAGTAGCATTTTACACCATCCTTGAACGAAAATTCTTAAGATATATCCAATTACGAAAAGGCCCTAATAAAGTAGGTTTAATAGGGATTCTTCAACCTTTCAGAGATGCAGTCAAACTGTTTTCCAAAGCCATCTCCTTTCCAGAAACCTCAAACTTTTCTCTTTCCTTTTTATCCCCCCTTCTTTCCCTTATTCTAAGAGTTCTAATCTTTATAATCATTCCATTCGCATTTTCAGGCATTCTAGATTTAAACTTAAGAATTTTATCTTTTTTTATTATTTCCAGAATCAATGTTTACATTATTATTTTAATCGGCTGGTCCTCAAACTCAAAATATAGATTCCTTGGTTCCATTCGAAGAGTTGCTCAAATAATTTCTTACGAAGTTTCCCTTTTTCTCATTATCTTAAGAGCAAGAATCCTCTCTTCTTCATTCTCTCTTTCTAATTTCTGACTTTTTCAATCAATCTTTCCTTTCTTTTTATTTCTTCTTATCCCCTCTTCTATCTGGATAATTTCATGCGTTGCAGAAACTAATCGAAGACCATTTGATTTCGCTGAAGGAGAATCAGAATTAGTTTCAGGATTTAATATCGATTATATAGGAGGACTTTTCGCCATAATTTTCTTGAGAGAATACCTAAGAATAATCTCCCTAAGATTCATTTCCGTAATTATTTTTATTTCTCACCTTCAATCTATCTCCTCATTAATAATTATCTCCTTATCTATTTTATTTTTATGAATTCGAGGAACATTTCCTCGATTTCGTTACGATCTCCTCATATCTCTTAACTGAAAAATTTTCCTCCCTACATCTATTTCTTTCTTTTTAATCCCTTTTTCCATTTCCATCTAAGACCTTAAGCTTACAAAACTTTCATTCTACTTAAACTAATTAACTCGACTCTAAAGATTTTTCTTAACTTTTGTTTTCAAAACAAAAAAATAGAGTTACTTCATCACTAAATCCTGAACTCTCTCCACCACTCATTTCAAAAAAAATAAAAAAAAATATATAAATCTAAACACTCCTCCTATTTCTATAAAAGGACTCTCAACAACACAAGCCCCAATTCAAGTTAACAAAATTCAATTAACTACAATCATTCAAAAAACTACTCGACTCAATAAATAAAACCCTATTACCATTAACCCTTGGTTAAAAATATAAGGAAATACATATAAAACTATCACTGAAACAGCTAAAGCAACTACCCCCCCAATCTTTCTAGTAATAGAACGAAGAATAAAATAAGCAAAAAGAAAATACCACTCTGGCTGAATATGAGTTGGAGTAACCAAAGAATTTGAAGGAATAAAATTCTCTCTATCCATAAATATATAAGGCCATAATAAAGATAACTCTACTAACAGTATAAAAGCTACCACAACCCCTACCATATCCTTAGAAGAATAATATGAGTGAAACTCCACCCTATCTAAATCTCTCCTCAACCCAAGAGGATTTCCAGATCCCTCCACATGCAAATACATTAAATGAATTATTACTAATCCTAAAATTACAAAAGGAAACAAAAAATGAAAAGCAAAAAACCGAGTTAAAGTGGGATTACTAACAGCAAATCCCCCTCAAACTCATTCTACCAACAATCCACCTACATAAGGAATCACAGAAAGTAAATTCGTAATTACAGTAGCGGCTCAAAAAGACATCTGTCCCCAAGGCAACACATATCCTAAAAACGCAGTAGCTATTCTCAATAATAAAATAGTAACTCCACTTATTCAAACTTTTTCTTTCCTAAAAGAACCATAATATAAACCCCGTCCTACATGAAAATAAAGAAATATAAAAAATATTCTTGCCCCATTAGAATGAATCACACGAATTATCCACCCTCAATTTACATCTCGTATAATATGAACCACCGAAGAAAAAGATAATATTACATCCCCAGAAAAATGAATCGCTAAAAACAACCCGGTAAAAATCTGAACAATTAAATACACCCCTAACAAAGAACCAAAATTTCAAAAATAAGATAACCCAGAAGGTCTTGGTAATTCAATTAGCATCCCTCTTATTATCTTTAAAACTTCCTCCTCCCTACGAATCAACTTTTTCAATACATTACCTGAACAGAACCTTCCTCTCACTCAGTTACTCAAACAGTCATTAACATTATAATAAAAAGATAAATAAATATTATTATAACCACTACAATAACCTCCCTTCTCCATATTATTATTACTCCCTCTTCCACAACTAAATCCCCCTCCCCTAACACTATCACTCCTAAAAACATAACTGTTATTACTCTTACTAACTCCATCCTAAACATTTCATTAAAAGTTATTCTAGCCATATAAGAAAAAATTACTAACACCCCTCTTAACATTACTAATATAAGCATAATTCCTAATCAAGAAGACCCCAAAATTTCATACAACAAAAAAGAAAAATATATGGTTAATAAAATAAGCACCATTACTAATCTTATTGGGTGACTAAAAGACAAAAAAAGCACACCTATTATAATAGCTATCTCCAACTATTAAAAGTTTAACAACATTTACTTTGGATGTAAAAGTTTCCTTATCCTTTCCTTCATTTCTATCGGAACTTTAAGAGCCCTATGATGACAAAAAAGAATCATTCCTATCCTCATTAGAATCGAAATAATCCTAATCTCTAGATTTTTACTTTTCTCATCACATCATTTTATCCCCTCTTTTTCTTTAATAATTTTCCTAGCTATAATAGTAAGAGGAAGAGTTTTTGGTTTAAGATTATTAGTAAAAATATCTCGATTTTACTCCACTTCACTATCCTTTCCTATCATAACCCTATCATTTGATAAAAATTATTCTTCCTCTTCTTCCATTTTGTTTTTTCTTTCCTTTCCTCTCTATTATTTCCCTTTTCCTTTCTCTTCTCCTTATATTATCAATTTTCATCTCTTTTTTTAATCTTTCCTGCACCTCACTTATTACTCTATCAGACCCCTTATCATTTGCAATAATTTCCCTTTCCATTTTTTCTGTAATTTTAATTTTCATTTCCTCTTTTAACATAAAACAAATTTATTTTTTCATTTCACTAATTCTTTTCCTTCTCCTTATCACTTTCCTTTCCTCTAATACAATTTTATTTTTTATCTCATTTGAAACTGTTCTTATCCCAACTCTCCTTATCATTACAATAAAAGGAAAATCTCCGGAACGAATTCAAGCTGGAATTTACCTTATTCTTTACACTATATTTGGGTCCTTTCCATTATTATTATCTATTATTTTTTACTCTAACTTATCTTCATTCCCTTACATTTTTGTAAATCCTTCTTTCCCATCCTTTACCATTTTCTTCTCACTAGCTTTTCTTATTAAATTTCCAATATTCCTTTTTCACCTTTGACTTCCAAAAGCTCATGTAGAAGCTCCCCTTGAAGGAAGAATAATCTTAGCAGCAACATTATTAAAATTAGGAGGATATGGATTAATCCGATTTATTCCCTTTATCTTCAAACCTCACCCTATTCTATCTCCCACCATCATCTCAATTAGCCTTATAGGCGCATTATTAACGTCACTAAACTGTATCCGACAAAAAGACATTAAAGCCCTAATTGCGTATTCATCCGTGGCCCACATAGCACTATCAATCGCTGCTATTTTCTCTTTCAAATCTTACGGGATAAATTCAGCTATCCTAATAATATTTGCTCATGGCTTAACCTCTTCAGCCCTTTTCTTCTTAGTCACAATCATTTACAACCACTCTCACTCACGAAACATCCTAATCTTTAAAGGACTTTTAATCATCTCTCCTAACATTACATTTTGATTTTTTATTCTTCTTATACTTAACCTTTCAGCCCCCCCCTCAATCAACATTATTAGAGAAATCTTAATTATAAAAAGATTATATGACTTTAACTTCTTAAGAATTATTCCATTTTCGTTATCTTCCCTCGCAACAGCATCATTCTCTATCTTTCTTTACTCTAACATCTCTAATCACACCAATCTAGTTTACCCTGCATCCTCTCCCCCCTCCCACAAAAGCTTTCTAAGTCTCTTTCTCCATTCTTCCCCATCTATTCTCCTTTCCCTAAAACCAGAAATCTTTTTCTTATCCTTAATAAGTTTTTAACATCAGCTTGTGGAGCTGAATTAATCTAATTATTTTAATATCATTCATTCTTCTCTTATTAGCCTTCACCCTCTTTTCACTTAGATTCATCTTAATATTTTTTAATTCTCAATTATTCTTATTCTTTCCTATTATTCCTTTCTGCTCCTCTATTCTCCAAATCAGAATTTTAATCGACTGAATCTCTTCCCTATTCTCAGCCTCAGTCCTCTTTATTTCTTCCTTTATCCTAATTTTTAGAACATATTACATCCCTAGAAAAGAACAAAAACGATTCTCTCTTATCCTTCTTTCATTCATTATTTCTATAATTATTTTAATTTTCAGAAATAATCTTTTCTTTATAATCCTAGGGTGAGATGGTCTAGGTGTATCATCCTACATCCTTGTAGTTTATTACCGAAATCTTGAATCAAGAAAATCAGGAATAATCACCATTTTGTCTAACCGAATCGGAGATATTATAATCATTATTTCTGTTAGTTTTCTTTCCTCATTCGGCCTCTGAGAATTCAACTTTAACTCTCTATTCCCTTTTCTTATTTTAATTCTTCTAATCCTTGCTGCATTTACTAAAAGAGCCCAAGCTCCATTCAGTGCTTGACTTCCTGCAGCAATAGCCGCCCCTACACCAGTATCAGCCCTAGTACATTCATCAACTTTAGTAACCGCTGGGATTTTCCTTCTAATCCGAATTTTTCCTTTATCTCATCCTTTATCCTCTACCACAGTGATATTTCTTTCCTTAATTACTATAATCTTTGCAAGAATTTCAGCTAATTGAGAACAAGATCTCAAAAAAATCATTGCTCTAAGAACTCTAAGCCAAATTGCTTTAATAGCTTTCTCCATTAGAATTAATTGTCCTTCCTTAGCCTTTTTCCATCTTATCACTCACGCCTTCTTTAAAAGAACACTTTTCCTATGCGCTGGAACTTTAATTCACAATTCCTCTTACCAAGACCTACGCTCCCAAGGAGCATCCTTTTTAAATAACCCAATTATCCTTATTTTATTTAACACAGCCAACATAGCCCTAATAGGAATCCCATTTATAGCAGGATTCTATTCAAAAGACATAATTATCGAATCTTCAATCCTATTTTCCCCAAACCTTTTAGTATTCTTTTTATCCTATTTAAGAATTGGCCTCACCGCATCCTACTCTTCCCGTCTCCTATCCTTATCATCAAAATTAATTTTAAAACACAATAAAAATAAATCATTTATTATCAATTTACCAGTAATTTTTTCCATCATCCCACTTATTCCCCTTTCCATTCTATCCGGCGCCTTAATTAGATGGCTATCTCTCCCTTCTCAACTCCTTATTACTCCTCTCTCTATAAAAATTATAATTCTAACTTCCGTAAGACTAGGATTCTTATTAGGATCTTTCCTTTCTTTTAAAAGATCTCTTTTTTTGAAACTCGGTCATTCATCAATTTCCCTTTGATTCCTCTATAGAATTTCTCCTTTCCTCCCCATTAACTCATCCAAAATAGGCCACCTTGCTTCACTTGTTGATAAATCCTGATTAGAATTTCATTCAGTTAATCAAACTTTCCTTTTCCTGAAAAATATATCTTACTTACCTTTATCTAACTCTTTTCTAAACTTAATCCCCATTATAATTTTCCTTATCCCTCTTTCCATCTTCTTTTACCTCTATAGCTTAACTAAAGCATTTTATTGAAGATAAAAATATCCTTACCTCTTCATCCTGAAACAATGACGTGATCCCACCTCTACTACCCTCCTTCTGAGTCGAAATCAAACTGCCATACTAGCTCTATTCTCTAGCTTTCAACTTTATAAGAGTTAGCAGCCCTTAATCATCTTCCCATATGAATAATCATTAACTCTAAATGCAAATTAGATAAAATTCTCTCACCTTACTCTTCATTAACACTGAAAACGCTTATAAATTAGCTTCTCCTCTATGGCAGACCAATGCACTAAGTTTAAGCCTTAGCTACCTACTTTACTCATACCAAAGTACCTCAATAGTATTCATAAACCAAACCCCCTAATAAAATCATTATTATAATCATTACTCCAATCAACCCCCCTAACCCAAATTGTTGATAAGGAAAAGGTAGCATTAAAACAATTTCCACATCAAAAATTAAAAATAAAATAGAAATCAAAAAAAAACGATAAGAAAAAGATATCCGTCTCATCACACCTGAATCAAACCCACACTCATACGATCTTATTACTCCCTCCTTATCTTCTTCTCCCTTCGATATCCAAAAAAATAATATCATAATCACCACACTCAAAATCATTACTTCTATAATTATAAAAAACATAATTTCTCTCCTACTAATTGGAAATCAGCAATACTATGTACTTCCTCTTCATCCACCTCATCAATACACTACAGAAAATAAAAATAACCAAACCACATCTACAAAATGTCAATATCAAGCAGCAGCCTCAAAACCAAAATGATGGTTTTCAAAAAAATGAACCTTTCATCCTCGCACTCATATAACAAAAAGAAATAAAAACCCCACTACCACATGAAAACCATGAAATCCTGTAGCCATAAAAAAAACTGATCCAAAAACCGAATCTCTAATCCCAAACATCGCTCTTCAATATTCAAATCCTTGAAGCCCTAAAAAATAAACACCTAAAACCCATGTCACTATTAATGATCATCACATATCTTTTAAATTTCCCCCCAAAATTCTCTGATGAGCTCACGTTACTCTAACACCTGATGAAAGCAAAATCACAGTATTTAATAAAGGTACTTGAAAAGGATTAAAAGGAATTACACCAACAGGAGGTCACTCAGAACCTAACTCTAAAGTTGGTCTCAATCTAGAATGAAAAAACGTCCAAAAAAAAGAAAGAAAAAAAAATACCTCAGAAATAATAAATAAAATTATCCCTACTATCAACCCTTTAACTACCAATCTTACATGACATCCTTGAAAAGTTCCCTCACGAATAACATCACGTCATCATAATAACATTACTATTACCACCCCCATCATTGAGACCTTTAATAATTCATAATTCCCAATTAACATTACCTGAGCCACCCCTAAAACTATAAACAATCTTCCCACCCCAACAAACAAAGGCCAAGGACTAACCGAAACCAAATGATAAGGTTGAAATACTTTTTCCAACTAATAATATTCCGTAGAATATAACAACACTAAAACTCTAAAAACAAAAGCTTGAATCAAAGCTACACCAATCTCTAACATTACCATCATTCTTTGAAAAAAAATAGAAACCATCATCCCTCCTACCCCCCCTATTCTCATTCCTGAAATCAACCCAATAATCATATGCCCTGCTATCATATTAGCTGCCAACCGAACAGACAAAGTAACAGGACGAATCAAATGACTAATTATCTCAATAATTACTATAATCGGAGCTAAAAATATTGGTGATCCTTCAGGCACTAAATGAGAAGAACTCTCCTTAACATTTTTAATTCACCCTAAAAGTAAAAAAGAAAATCACAAAACTAACCCTATTCCTAAAGTTACTACTAAATGTCTAGTCCCCACAAACACAAAAGGCCATAAACCCAACAAATTTATCACTCCAATCCAAATAAATAAAACTAATCTCAAAAACCCTATTATCCTCCAATTCTTTCCCCCTACCTCCCGAAAAATTTTCCCCACAGATCCCTTAAAATTTGTCTTAACTCTTTCTACCCGTCCATCCACTATAATTACCCTTCTTATCATTATCACTACCACAATAAAAACTCTACACCAATTAAAAGAAACCCCTAACCAAGTTACAGGATCAAAAACAGAAAACAAACTCATTATCATTCCACTTTTAACCCTCTTACCCTAATTAATTCTCTTCCCTCTATCCCCACCCCTTTTCTCTCCACACTTTCCATCACTCAAACCATTAAAATTATTATCATAACAAAAATTGGAAAATACATTCAATAAATAGGACTTATTTGAGGAATTTCCCACCTTTAACCTGACAAATTAACATTATTCAACTTCTCATCCCATAATTAATTTAAGAGACTAACACCTTAAATCGGCCATCCCTCCTATCATATCCCTAAAAACCCCTCCCTAGAAACTACTCCCAAAACAATAGGTATAAAACTATGATTAGCCCCACAAATTTCAGAACACTGACCTACATAAACCCCACATCGTCTCATATCCATCATTACTTGATTCAACCGTCCAGGCACCCCATCAGCCTTTACTCCTACTACAGGCACAGTCCATGAATGAATTACATCTCTGGAAGTTACCACTACACGAATTCTTACATCATTAGGTAGCAATAAACAATTATCCACCTCCAATAACCGAAAAACCTTTTCCTCTCCTCTAGGAACCATATAAGATTCCACCACCCTTAATCCTAAATCAGCATATTCATATACCCAATACCACTGATGCCCAACAGCTTTTACTGATAAATCTGGTCTTTCTATCTCCTCCATTATATATAACAACCTTAATGAAGGAAACGCAATAATCAACAAAAAAATACCAGGAAGCACAGTCCACACTCTCTCTAATTCCTGTCCTTCCATCACTCTTCGATGAAATATTTTACCCACCACTCTCACTAACAAAACATACCCTACCATTACTGTAATTAAAATCAACACCACCATAACATGATCATGAAAAAAAATCAATTGCTCTATCACAGGCCCCACTGAATTTTGAAAATACAAAGAACCTCATACAGGCAACTACTTTCTCATAAATACTAACTGTCTAAAAGTATGATCCAATGGAGGAGTATCATACCGCCACTCCAATGAAGTAACCACAAAATACTCCCCCAAAACTATTCCCCTAACAACAAAAGATTCTCACACTAAAATTACCATAAAAATAACCCCTAATAACGACAACAAGGAACCTAATGAAGAAACCACATTTCATGACACAAACACATCTGGATAATCTGAATACCGACGAGGCATCCCTCTTATCCCTAAAAAATGTTGAGGAAAAAAAGTTAAATTCACCCCTACAAACATAATTAAAAACTGCAACTTTATCCGCTTAGGACTTAATATCAAATTAAAAAATAAAGGAAACCAATAAGTCAATCCTCCTATAATTGCAAACACAGCTCCTATTCTTAACACATAATGAAAATGCGCAACCACATAGTACGTATCATGCAAAACAATATCCAAAGAAGAATTAGCTAACACTACCCCGGTCAAACCTCCCATAGTAAAAAGAAAAATAAATCCAATACATCACATCAAAGAAGCATCTATCCTAAAATAAGCCCCCTGCAAAGTAGCTATTCATCTAAAAACCCTAATACCCGTAGGAACCGCAATAATTATAGTAGCAGCTGTAAAATACGCCCGAGTATCAACATCTATTCCAACAGAAAACATATGATGAGCCCAAACCACAAATCCCATCCCTCCAATCCCTACCATAGCATAGATTATCCCTAAACACCCAAAAGGTTCTCGTTTTCCTACCGATCCTCTCACAATATGAGATACTATTCCAAACCCAGGTAAAATTAAAATATAAACCTCAGGGTGACCAAAAAACCAAAATAAATGTTGAAATAAAATAGGATCTCCTCCACCAGCAGGATCAAAAAAAGAAGTATTAAAATTCCGATCAGTCAACAGTATAGTAATTGCTCCAGCCAAAACAGGTAAAGACAACAACAATAAAACAGCAGTAATAATCACTGACCAAACAAACAAAGGAACCCGTTCTAAAGTCATTCCCACAGAACGTATATTAATAATTGTAGTAATAAAATTAATAGCTCCCATAATAGAAGATGCACCAGCCAAATGCAAAGAAAAAATAGCAAAATCCACCCCTCCACCAGAATGCCCTAAAGACCCTGACAAAGGTGGATAAATAGTTCATCCTGCCCCTACTCCTACATCTACTATTGACGATAATAATAATATTATTAAAGAAGGAGGAAGCAATCAAAATCTCAAATTATTTATACGAGGAAAAGCCATATCAGGCGCCCCTAATATCAAAGGAACTAATCAATTTCCAAATCCCCCAATCATAATTGGCATCACCATAAAAAAAATTATAACTAAAGCATGCGCAGTAACAATCACATTATATAAATGATCATCTCCCATTAATCTCCCCACCTGACCTAACTCCGTCCGAATAATCACTCTTATTCCAGTCCCTACTATAGCCGATCACACCCCAAACAATAAATACAAAGTCCCAATATCCCTGTGATTAGTTGAATATAATCATCGCAGTAA